GGATAGTCTTGGTCCTATTAAAAATACCAGTGTAAACGACGACCCGGTTATAAATGATAAGAATAAAAACATTCATCGTTGGGGTGATAGTGAGAGTTCTAGTTACAGTAATCTTGATCATTTAGTTGGCGTCAGGGACATTCGGAATTTCATCTCTGATGACACCTTTTTTGTTAGGGATAGTAATAGGGACGGTTATTCCATATATTTTGATATTGAAAATAAAATTTTTGAGATTGACAACGATCATTCTTTTCTGAGTGAACTAGAAAGTTCTTTTTATAGTTTTCGTAATTATAGGAATAATGGATCGAAAAGGGACGATCCCGACTATGATCGTTACATGCATGATACTAAATCGAGTTGGAATAATCACATTAATAATTGCGTTGACTCTTATCTTCATTCTCAAATCTATATCGATAGTCCCGTTTTAAGTAGTAGTGAAAATTACAGTGACAGTTACATTTATAATTACATTTGTGGCGAAATTGTAAATAGTAGTGAAAACGAGAGTTCCAATCGAAAAACTAGCCCGAATGGTAGTCATTTAACTATAAGTGGAAGAGAAAGTGCTAATGATCTACAAGTAACTCAAAAATACAGGCATTTGTGGATTCAATGTGAAAATTGTTATGGATTAAATTATAAGAAAATCTTGAAGTCAAAAATGAATATTTGTGAACAATGCGGATATCATTTGAAAATGAGTAGTTCAGATAGAATCGAAGTTTCGATTGATCCAGGTACTTGGGATCCGATGGATGATGACATGGTCTCTCTGGATCCCATTGAATTTCATTCAGAAGAGGAACCTTATAAAAATCGTATTGATTCTTATCAAAGAAAGACAGGATTAACAGAGGCTGTTCAAACAGGTACAGGTCAACTAAATGGGATTCCCGTCGCAATTGGGGTTATGGATTTTCAGTTTATGGGGGGTAGTATGGGATCCGTAGTAGGTGAGAAAATCACCCGTTTGATCGAGTATGCTACCAATAAATTGTTACCTCTTATTATAGTGTGTGCTTCTGGAGGAGCACGCATGCAAGAAGGAAGTTTGAGCTTGATGCAAATGGCTAAAATATCTTCCGCTTTATATGATTATCAATCAAATAAAAAGTTATTCTATGTATCAATTCTTACATCTCCTACTACTGGTGGAGTGACAGCTAGTTTTGGTATGTTGGGGGATATCATTATTGCCGAACCGAATGCCTATATTGCATTTGCGGGTAAAAGAGTAATTGAACAAACATTGAATAAGGCAGTACCTGAAGGTTCACAAGCGGCTGAATATTTATTCCATAAGGGCTTATTCGATCCAATCGTACCACGTAATCCTTTAAAGGGTGTTCTGAGTGAGTTATTTCAGCTACACGCTTTTTTTCCTTTGAATAAAAAAAAAAATTCAATCAAGTAGAGTCTTAAGTTAAATTTTTTTTGTGGTGAACAATTAGTTAGTTTATCAGAATTAAAATAAAAAAAAACCAAAGAATGGACTTTTCTTTGGTGACATAAGATTAAATTGTAGAAAGAATCATGCGGATAATTATTTTTTTTTTTACCGATATTACTGATTACTAATCAGTAAACCTCTATCAACAAAACAACATAAAAAGCGAATTCTTCCTTCGAATTAGGTTAGGAGGCAAGGCAAATAAAACGAATTTCATGGTCCCCTCTTGCATATGTATATATAATTCAAATATAGAAAAAATATAGAATCTTGCATCTTTCTATATCTCCCAAGAAGTCCCATTTTTCCTAAGAATCCCTGCTATTGGATCGGATTCTAACGAATCCTTCGGGAATTTGTAAGAAACTCTTTTTTATTAAAAAAGAAATTAGAAGATAAGACCAATAGAAAAAGAAAAATAAAAGAAGTAAGAATACTAAAGAAAGTGGATTATCATACATATATTTCATGTCGAAAGATGAATAAGTCCGTTTATTTAGCTCTCCATTCCTTGCACTTATTATTTAGATATACTTAGTATATCTAAATAAGTATACTTATATACGAATTAGAATATGAATTATAATTATTATAAGATATCTTTCTAATAATAATAATAACAAATAACAGGTACAAATATTAAATCGAGGTACCCATTCTATGACAATTCTCAACAACTTACCCTCTATTTTTGTGCCTTTAGTGGGCCTAGTATTTCCGGCAATTGCAATGGCTTCTTTATCTCTTCATGTTCAAAAAAATAAGATTTTTTAAATCCGATGTGGTCAAATCTCCTCTAGTTTTTTTTTTAAGACTTAACGAACACGGCACGGATATCCATTTAGTAGAATATTGTATAACAGGTGTCTTTCTCCGAAGATAAATGAAAGAGCTCTTATGCGTGTATAAACATGATATATGGGTAAAGGAATTCTATCTATTTGCAAAAATGGGTCGGGATCCGAGCTCATGCATGTCTGAAATTTAAGTTAAGTCAATGTATCTATATGTATGTAGCTATCTATAGGGAATCCTATGAAGGGGATGTTCTTATTTTATTATATCTAACTAATTTGATGAATTACTGCTAAAAGTTCACATCAGAATAGTACTAGTTGATGAGAGTTACTTCGGAAAGAAAAAAAAAAAGGAAAGTAAAATTTTTTTTGGTTATTCCCTCAATTCCAATAAAACGCAACTGGATCTAGTATGTATGAGTTGGCGATCAGAATATATATGGATAGAATTTATAGCAGGATCTCGCAAAACAAGTAATTTCTGCTGGGCCTTTATCCTTTTTTTAGGTTCATTAGGATTCTTATTGGTTGGAATTTCTAGTTATCTTAATAGGAATTTGATATCTTTATTTCCGTCTGAGCAAATAAATTTTTTCCCACAAGGGATCGTGATGTCTTTCTATGGGATCGCGGGTCTCTTTATTAGTTCCTATTTGTGGTGCACAATTACATGGAATGTAGGTAGCGGTTATGATCGATTTGATAGAAAAGAAGGAATAGTGTGTATTTTTCGTTGGGGATTTCCTGGAAAAAATCGCCGCATCTTTCTACGATTCCTTATGAAAGATATTCAGTCCATCAGAATAGAAGTTAAAGAGGGTATTTATGCTCGTCGTGTCCTTTATATGGAAATCAGAGGCCTGGGGGCTATTCCATTGACTCGTACTGATGAGAATTTGACTTCGGGAGAAATTGAGCAAAAGGCTGCGGAATTGGCCTATTTCTTGCGCGTACCAATTGAAGTATTTTGAAAAATGAACTGAAGAATGAATGCTTTCTCAGCAGGAGGAACAAACCCAAGAATCCTCTTTTTTCTATAGCTATAGCATAACTTACTTAATTGAAGTTTATTCAGAACGGCCTGTCGGGCCAAAGCAAGGCAAACGTGTATGGAACAGCCATAACATAAAACGAAACCTTTTTTTGTTTGCAAAAAAAATGGTTTTTGCGTATGGAAATCCCCACTCAATTCAGTAACAAAAGAAGTAACAAATCGAAATAATAGATTGATCTCATATATCAAAACATTTCGGAATAAATAATTTAGCTTTTTTTTTTATTTTCAATATTTTGAATTGATACGTTAGATAAGGATAGATGATATCTTGTAAATTATCTCTATTTTCTTTTGTCAATCGACCCTTTTTATGCTTTCTTTTGTCTTTCTTAATGACCAAACAGTTGGATCTCTTATAATGATAACTTTTCTTTCTTTTTTTGCCATTCGTTTTTGATCATCACAATATTCTTCAGAAAATTCTCTCAAACATTCCTGGACTATGCTCGGGGTAACCTGCGAAATTTTTTTTTTTCGAAATATTTTCTATTTGAATTCTTAATAGAAAGGAAGTTCTTTCATTTCGAAATCCTAATAATATTCATTATTTGAATCTTTTGGGTATTCATCGAAAGGGGGCAATTGCTTCGAATATTTGATCAATTGAGATATCTGGAAACAATATGTTTTTATTATTTCTTCATTCGAATTCGAAATGGATTCTTCTTCTATTTTTGTATTTTTTCGACACTAGATTCAAGGACTAACCACTGAATCACAACTAAAAAACAGAGACTCGATTCATAGGCGCGATACCTTCTAATAGAACTCATGCTTGATAGAAATATTAGATCGAATAGAGTCAACAAATGAGGTGGGTTCATTAACAATTCACAGATGCAAAAATGACAAAAAAGAACGCATACATTCCCCTTCGATATCTTTCATCTATAGTATTTTTCGTAGTCTTGCCCTGGTGGATCTCTCTCTCATTTAATAAAAGTCTGGAATCTTGGATTACTAATTGGTGGAATACTAGGCAATCCGAAACTTTCTTGAATGATATTCAAGAAAAGAGTATTCTAGAAAAATTCATAGAATTAGAGGAACTATTCTTCTTGGACGAAATGATAAAAGAATTCCCGGAAAGACATCTACAAAAGCTTCGTATAGGGCTCCACAAAGAAACAATCCAATTGATCAAGATGCATGACGAGGATCATATCCATACGATTTTGCACTTCTCGACAAATATAATCTGTTTCCTTATTCTAAGTGGTTATTCTATTCTGGGTAATGAAGAACTTGTTATTCTTAACTCTTGGGTTCAAGAATTCCTATATAATTTAAGCGACACAATAAAAGCCTTTTCTATTCTTTTAGTAACTGATTTATGTATCGGATTCCATTCGCCCCACGGTTGGGAACTAATGATTGGCTATGTCTACAACGATTTTGGATTTGCTCATAATGATCAAATTATATCTGGTCTTGTTTCCACTTTTCCAGTCATTCTAGATACAATTTTTAAATATTGGATTTTCCGTTATTTAAATCGTGTATCTCCGTCACTTGTAGTGATTTATCATTCAATGAATGACTGAAAAACGATTCATTGATCCAATTAGAATGTTTCGGACTTTGTACATAAGCAAAGCATTCAAAGTCGTACTTACCTTACTCTTTCTACCCATCTAGAGGATTCCTCCTATATTCCAGTAATCCTATATTCCAGTAAAATTATTTC